ATTGAGAGTGAAGATATTATACACAACGTGACTATTCCACCAAAAAGTTTTCTTTTAGTTCAAAACGATCAATATGTAGAATCAGAACAAGTTATTGCTGAGATTCGCGCGGGAACATATACGTTTAATTTAAAAGAGAGGGTTCGAAAACATATTTATTCTGACTCAGAGGGAGAGATGCACTGGAGTACCGATGTATACCATGCACCGGAATTTACATACAGTAATGTCCATCTCTTACCAAAAACAAGCCATTTATGGATATTATCAGGAGGTTCGTGCCACTCTAGTGTAGTCTCTTTTTCGCTTCAAAAGGATCAAGATAAAATTAACGTCCATTCTCTTTCTGCTGAAGGAAGATCTATTTCTAGTCTGTCAGGAAATAATGATCAAGTAAGACTAAAATTCTTTAGTTCAGATATTTTTGGTAAAAAAAAAAAAGAAAGCGAGATTCCTGATTATTCAGAATTTAATCGAAGGGGTCATTGTAATCTCATATATCCTGCTATTCTCTACGAAAATTCTTATTTATTGGCAAAGAAACGAAGAAATAGATTCATTATTCCATTCCAATCGATTCCAGAACTAGAAAAAGAGCTACTGCTTCCTTCCGGTATTTCAATTGAAATACCTGTAAATGGTATTTTTCGTAAAAAAAGTATTCTTGCTTATTTTGATGATCCTCAATACAGAAGAAAGAATTCCGGCATTACTAAATATGGGACTACGGAGGTGCATTCAATCCTCAAAAAAGAGGATTTGATTGAGTATCGAGGAGTCAAAGAATTTAAGCCAAAATACCAAATGAAAATAGATCGATTTTTTTTCATTCCCCAGGAAGTACATATTTTGCCCGAATCTTCTTCCATAATGGTACAGAACAATAGTATCATTGGAATAGATACACCAATCACTTTAAATATAAGAAGCCGAGCGGGCGGCTTGGTCCGAGTGGAGAGAAAAAAAAAACGGATTGAACTTAAAATCTTTTCTGGAGATATCCATTTTCCTGGAGAGATCGATAATATATCCCGGCACAGTGGTATCTTGATACCCCTTGGAACGGCAAAAAAAAATTATAAGGAATCAAACACAAAATTGAAAAATTGGATCTATGTCCAATGGATCACACCTAACAAGAAAAAGTATTTTGTTTTGGCTCGACCCGTAATCATATATGAAATAGCGGACGGTATAAATTTAGTAACACTTTTCTCCCATGATCTGTTGCACGAAAGGGATAATCTGGAACTTCGAGTTGTCAATTATATCCTTTATGGCAATGGCAACCCAATTCGGGGAATTTATGGCACAAGTATTCAATTAGTTCGGACTTGTTTATTGTTGAATTGGGACCAAGACAAAAAAAGTGCTTCTGTCGAAGAGGCCCACGCTTCTTTTGTTGAAGTAAATACAAATGGTCTGATTCGAGATTTCCTGCGAATCTATTTAGTGAAATCCCATATTTCGTATATCAGAAAAAGGAAAGATCCGTCAGGTTCAGGATTGATCTTTGATAAGAGGTCAGATCGCACCAATATCAATCCATTTAATTCTATTTCTTCCAAGGCAAGGATTCAACAATCACTTAGCCAAAATCAAGTAACTATTCGTACGTTGTTGAAGAGGAATAAGGAATGCCAATCTTTTCTAATTTTGTCATCATCTAATTGTTTTCAAATGGGTCCATTCAATGATGTAAAATATTCCAATGTAATAAAAAAAGAATCAATGAAAAGAGATAGTCTAATTCCAATTAGGAATTCCTTGGGACCTTTAGGATTAGGAAGAGCCCCTCAAATTGCAAATTTGTATTCATTTTACCATTTAATAACTTATAATCAGATCTCGGTAACTAAATATTTACAACTTGACAATTTAAAACAGACTTTTCAAGCGCTTAAATATTATTTAATGGACGAAAATGGTAGAATTTATAATCCCGATTCGTGCAGTAACCTCTTTTTGAATCCATTCAATTTGAATTTTCTCCATCATAATTATTGTGAAGAAACATCTAGAATAATTAGCCTCGGGCAGTTTATTTGTGAAAATTTATGTATAGCCAAAAGCGGACCGCACCTAAAATCGGGTCAAGTTCTAATTGTTCAAATTGACTCTGTAGTAATAAGATCAGCTAAACCCTATTTGGCCACTCCGGGAGCAACCGTCCATGGCGATTATGGAGAAATCCTTTACGAAGGAGATACCTTAGTTACATTTATATATGAAAAATCGAGATCTGGGGATATAACGCAAGGTCTTCCAAAAGTGGAACAAGTGTTAGAAGTTCGTTCGATTGAGTCAATATCGATGAACCTACAAAAGAGAATTGAGGGTTGGAACAAGCGTATAACAAAAATTCTTGGAATTCCTTGGAGATTCTTGATTGGTGCTGAGCTAACTATAGTGCAAAGTCGTATCTCTTTGGTTAATAAGATCCAAAAAGTTTATCGATCTCAGGGGGTGCAGATTCATAATCGACATATAGAAATTATTGTGCGTCAAATAACATCAAAAGTATTGGTTTCAGAAGATGGAATGTCTAATGTTTTTTCACCCGGAGAACTAATTGAATTGTTGCGGGCGGAACGAACAGGGCGTGCTTTGGAAGAAGCGATCTGTTACCGAGCTATCTTATTGGGAATAACGAAAGCATCTCTAAATACTCAGAGTTTCATATCCGAAGCGAGTTTTCAAGAAACTGCTCGAGTTTTAGCAAAAGCCGCCCTCCGGGGTCGTATCGATTGGTTGAAGGGTCTGAAAGAGAACGTTGTTCTAGGAGGGATGATACCCGTCGGTACGGGATTCAAAGGATTAGTGCAACGTTCAAGGAAACATACCAAGATTCCTTTGGAAACCAAAACGAATAATTTATTCGAGGTGGAAATGAGAGATATTTTGTTCCACCACAGAGAATTATTTCATTTTTTCATTTCAAAGAATTTACCATGATACACCGAAAGAACCATTTCGAGGATTTAATGGTTCCTAAGAGCGGATTCACCCACTTTTTAACTATTTGCGGTCATTTTTTTTTAATAAAGATAATAAAATAACAAATAGAATAGAAAGAGATTTATGGCTTGAATCGTGGATCAACGGCCAATATCCGTTAGAGGTAGAAAAGGAGGTTCCATCGGAACAATTTTTTATTTCTATTTCAGGGCACCTCGTCTCTCTCTTTTTTTTCTTAAAAAAAGAAAGGAAGTGCGGATAAATAAATGACAAGAAGATATTGGAACATCAATTTGGAAGAGATGATGGAAGCTGGAGTTCATTTTGGTCATGGTACTAGTAAATGGAATCCTAGAATGGCACCTTATATCTCTTCAAAGCGTAAAGGTATTCATATTATAAATCTTATTAGAACTGCCCGTTTTTTATCAGAAGCTTGTGATTTAGTTTTTGATGCAGCAAGTAGGGGAAAACAGTTCTTAATTGTTGGTACCAAAAATAAAGCAGCGGATTCAGTAGCACGGGCTGCAATAAGGGCTCGGTGTCATTATGTTAATAAAAAATGGCTCGGCGGTATGTTAACGAATTGGTATACTACGGAAACGATACTTCATCAGTTCAGGGACTTGAGAACGGAACAAAAGATGGGGGGACTCAATCGTCTTCCGAAAAGAGATTCCGCTATGTTGAAGAGACAATTATCTCACTTGCAAACATATCTGGGCGGGATTAAATATATGACGGGATTACCCGATATTGTAATAATCGTTGATCAGCAAGAAGAATATACGGCTCTTCGAGAATGTATGATTTTGGGAATTCCAACTATTTGTTTAATCGATACAAATTGTGACCCGGATCTCGCAGATATTTCGATTCCAGCAAATGATGACGCTATAGCTTCAATCCGATTAATTCTTAACAAATTAGTATTTGCAATTTGTGAGGGTCGTTCTAGCTATATACGAAATCCTTGATTAATAATAAAAATAAATAAATTCTTTTGGGAACTCCATAGATTTCTGAAATCGGTTATGATTACTGAATTGCACAAAAGAGATACAAGTAGGGGTATTATGTAATTAGTTGGTATCCAAAATATATAAGTCAACTAAGCAAGGCGAAAAAGAGATGGTTGAATCAAAATAATTATTTTTAAAGTTCCATTTTTTTTAGAGGGCAATATGAATGTTCTATTTTGTTCCATCAACACACTATTATTGTGTTATATCAACACACGAAAAGGCTTATACGATATATCCGGTGTGGAAGTCGGCCAACACTTATATTGGCAAATAGGAGGTTTTCAAGTCCATGCCCAAGTAATTATTACTTCTTGGGTTGTAATTGCTATCTTATTAGGTTCAGCCATTATAGCTGTTCGTAATCCACAAACCATTCCTACTGACAGTCAGAATTTCTTCGAATATGTCCTTGAATTCATTCGAGACGTGAGCAAAACTCAGATTGGCGAAGAATATGGTCCATGGGTTCCCTTTATTGGAACTTTGTTTCTATTTATTTTTGTTTCGAATTGGTCAGGCGCTCTTTTACCTTGGAAAATCATACAGTTACCTCATGGGGAATTAGCCGCGCCTACAAATGATATAAATACTACTGTTGCTTTAGCTTTACTCACGTCAGTAGCATATTTCTATGCAGGTCTTAATAAAAAAGGATTGGGTTATTTTGGTAAATACATTCAACCAACTCCAATCCTTTTACCCATTAATATCTTAGAAGATTTCACAAAACCCTTATCGCTTAGTTTTCGACTTTTCGGAAATATATTAGCTGATGAATTAGTAGTTGTTGTTCTTGTTTCTTTAGTACCTTCAGTGGTTCCTATACCTGTCATGTTACTTGGATTATTTACAAGCGGTATTCAAGCTCTTATTTTTGCAACTTTAGCTGCGGCTTATATAGGCGAATCCATGGAGGGTCATCATTGACTAGTTTTCGAAATAGTCTTTTTTAACTTAAGTCTTACGCAATCTATGCGCGGATCAAGATAATCTGCTTAGGGAACATAATTTATATAAGTAATAGTCAAAAAAGTTTAAGTAGAGGTATTAGGGAATTGCAACAAACAAAAGGGGGAAGTAAAAAAAGGAAAGAGATCTAAAAGATCTTTTTCCTAAAATGCCAGTTCGGTCTATTTATATCCCCTCGAATGAATATTCTCTTTCTATTCTTTTATTCATTTCATTCCAATATTCAATATTATTAGATATTAGTAGTCATAATCTGACTAAGAATTCTTATCGTATTACTTATAGTATTAATAAGCCGTGCTGCTTAAAAAAAAGATGTTATTGTTATATAGAATAATTCCCATTCAAGTTGATTTCATCCAACTCACCGATTGACCAAAAGAGAATTTGAATAAATAATAAATTACATGAACTTCGATCAATCAAATACTGATATTTCGATGCAAGGATTCGATCTAACGACTTTGTCCATGTAGATTGATTGTACCCGCGTGGGCGAATAATAAAAGAAAAAAAAAGATTTACAAAAAAACTAAATTTAAATAAAAAAAAAATGGATTGGTTAGGGGAGGGGAGGGGAGGCCAAACTAGATGTATGTAATCTAATTACTATAAGACAACTCTTGTGAATGTTTCGAAGAATGATTCTATAATCCGATTGCTAAGATATGAATGGTTTATTTACGTTATGGAAGAAACACATGTATATGTGATATTAGATAGGGCTTCCAATGGAAGCCCTTCCGTTTCGTTTGTAGTTGTGAATTGAATATTCAATGAATAAAGAGATTCAATCAAAAAAATAAGAAAAAAAACGAAAAATTCAAAGAGAATGGTTTGGAAAAAAGAATGAAATGGAAGAACAAAAGTCGTATGGATTCACAAAAATTATGTGAATAAAAACTAAAAAAGAAATATCGAAGTCGTTCTGATGATTCAATAATACTATTTATTATTACGTCAATTTCGAGTTCTTAGTTCCTTCGACTGTATATATCTTAGCGATGGAATAATTAAGTCATAATTTATTGGTTGATTGTATCATTAACTATTTACTTATTTTGGTGTGAGGAACTTATCATGAATCCACTGATTTCTGCCGCTTCCGTTATTGCTGCTGGGTTGGCCGTCGGGCTTGCTTCTATTGGACCTGGGGTTGGTCAAGGTACTGCTGCGGGCCAAGCTGTAGAAGGGATCGCGAGACAGCCCGAGGCGGAGGGAAAAATACGAGGTACTTTATTGCTTAGTCTGGCTTTTATGGAAGCTTTAACAATTTATGGACTGGTTGTAGCCTTAGCACTTTTATTTGCGAATCCCTTTGTTTAATCCTAAAATAAAAATACGTATTTTTTCTTAGTTTAGTTCCTTGGACTTACTGCTCTTCTTTTTTTCGAATTATATTCAGATTTTACGCCTACAATTTTTTATTTGGTGGGACAATAACCCCATGGGAAGGAATGATTGGAGGATGAGGAATTAGCAGACCGACTCGCCCTCTTCCTTCCCCCTCTTAGTCCAATGGAACGTTTTTTTAGGAAGTGTTACAATAAACGAGATATTTCGCAATTGACATGGCATAACGCCTGGGACCTAATTCTAATAATGATAAGTATCATCTTTTTTTGTCAATTGGAAATTTCCAATTGACAAAAAAATCCATTGATTTATAAATGAATGGATTTTTAACTCTATTTAAATTTTCTTTCTAAATAGAGTTAAATAAAATAGCAAATAGGAAATTACAAAAAAAGAAAATAAACATATAAAATAAAAATAAATAGATAATTAGTCTATCTATATCTAAGAGGAGATTCTATGAAAACTGTAACCGATTCTTTCCTTTCCTTAGGTTACTGGTCATCCGCCGGGAGTTTCGGGTTTAATACCGATATTTTAGCAACAAATCCAATAAATCTAAGTGTAGTGCTCGGTGTATTGATTTTTTTTGGAAAGGGAGTGTGTGCGAGTTGTTTATTTCAAGAATAGGCTGGATCCAACCAACTGCACTTTTTTTTCGTTCTAACTGGGAAAGGTGCATGATCGCGCGAATTACTTTTGAATAAATTAAATAAATTAATAAATCATATTTAAGAACCATAGCATTTCGCGATTCATTGGTAAATCTACTTTGATTCTCTATCAACCAATAATAATAATGTGGAACAATTAACATGGTTAAAGCTAAATCGTTTGAAGTCCATACTCAGCAAGGTACTCTTTCTACTATTAGGTTAATACTTTAATGTTAATATAGAAATGGTTTCAAAATGAATAGTTAGAAAGTTTTTTCGATATATAACACTCATGTCGATAAAATGATTTTAACCTTTTTTTCTATTTTTTTATTTATTGATTGATTGGAAAAAATTATGAGTATTTCAACCCCTCTTTTTTATCCAATGCTGAATCGATAACCTACGTATAAATTAAGAAAAATTCTTTGGATTTGAAAAAAAAAAAGAAACAATGTTGCTGACAATTATTTGTTTGGTCAGAAGAGTCCTCCGAATATTCTGGTCTTGGATTAATGATCAGTTTTGAGATTTGT